GTTTGGGTTGACGTATAGTGCGACTTGTCAGACATATTGGTCATATGGTATTTACCCGTTATCTCCCCCGATCGAGTATTCTCTGTTTCGCCCAATCCAATAAATATATATTGGATATTGTATTGATTGAACCATCAATAATTTGGAGCGTGAAGCACAATAATTCCTATTGGGGATCAATATTATCAATTCAAAGAATTGATGGTTTACTTGGACTGATAAAATAAAGTATCCAGGCTCCGTTCATATAATACCAAATTGTAAATGATAAAAGTAAAAAAGGGAGTGTAAAATGTAGTAATAGAAATCATAAATATTAAAGAAATAAATGAAATAAATAAGAATAATATAAGAAAGAAAAATAAAATAGAAATTTCATTCAATTATTCATAAATTTTAGATTCATTAGTAATTAAATAGAATATGAATAGAATATAACTTACTATAATAGAAATATAATAGAATCTTAGAATATAATAGATTATGTAAAATATATGATGATTATGATTACACAATTACCGCTTGTATATAATATAGAATAGACTCTTCTTATATTTCTATTTACTATAGGTATAATATCAAACTACCTACCAATGAAGTAGTATGATTAATACATCAAATATTTTGGGGAAAGGTATGAAACAATTGAAAAAAAAAAAGAAGTGGTACTGGAATCATTTGACCTATATGCGCAAATGGAATTCGGGCAAATCTTCCCCCGGAGTAGAACAAGAACCTAAAAGAATTGAAAGGGCCCATTCAGGAACAAGAAAATTACATCGTAATTTGAATTTCGATGAAACAATACATCAATGAGAAGTTAGTTCAATAAGTTCATAAAATTCTTTTTGATTTTCTACATTATAGAATAGAGGTAAGGAGAAGGGGGCAAAACTCATTAAAAAAAAAAGAAATAGGATTGGAATCGACACATTGATTTTTTTTCACAATTCTTTTGAACCGTATGCATCCAAAGGTGCACGTACGGTTCCTCAGGGATACAATTTTGTCCTAATCAACCGACTTCATCGAGAAAGATTACTTTTTTTAGGCCAAGAGGTTGATAGCGAGATCTCGAATCAAATTGTTGGTCTCATGGTATATCTCAGCATAGAAGATGATACTAGGGATCTTTATTTGTTTATAAATTCTCCAGGTGGATGGGTAATACCAGGAATAGCCATTTATGATACTATGCAATTTGTGTTACCAGATGTACATACAATATGTATGGGATTAGCCGCTTCAATGGGATCTTTCATTCTGGTCGGAGGAGAAATTACCAAACGTCTAGCATTCCCTCACGCTTGGCGCCAATGAGTTTTTTTTATTTGAGAAAAAAAAAAGAATACTATGCCTTCGCTGTATCAAATATGAATTAAAGAAAGAATAAGTAATAATAGCATGGCACTTCGAGTTCGATATGAACAAACCATTATTGTTTTTTTTTCTAACATGAGATTTTGTATCGAAATAGTAGTATGAAAGAAGGGTTATTCCCAATTTGATTTTCTGTGTCAAGCAAGAGTCAATTTCAGCGTCACAAACCATTATTCTTCCACAACAGAAGTCTCTTTCTTATTTTTATGTTATGAGAGGAAAGAATCAAAAAAAATGGAAAAAATCATTTTTTCCTTCTTAGATCTTATCAAAAAGAAACTTTGGGATTGCTAAACCACAGACGAGATAAATATATAAAGCAACAGAACCATCATAGTATCTTTTTAACTACTACGAAAGGAAGGGTGGTAAATGGATCATTTAATGATTTGGATCATATAGGTTCTATTTATTCTTTTCGATAAAAGAAATTCTATCAAAAAAAGAAAATCCATTGCAGAGCCGTATGCAATGTACAAAAGATGCCTGTACGGTTGTTTAATTCTATTTTTTTATTGTTATTTTGATTCCCCCTTACTTTAATCCATCCAATCGTGCGATATATAGATAGAAGAACCATTCATGATGTTATATCAATATCATCAGGGTTATGATTCACCAACCTGCTAGTTCTTTTTACGAGGCACAAGCAAGGGATTTTATCCTGGAAGCAGAAGAACTATTGAAGCTTCGCGAAACTCTCACAAAAGTTTATGTACAAAGAACGGGCAACCCTTTATGGGTTATATCCGAAGATATGGAAAGGGATGTTTTTATGTCAGCAACAGAAGCTCAAGCTCATGGCATCGTTGATCTTGTCGCGATCGAAAATGAAAATACTGGGAATTCCATATAAATATACGAATTCCTTTTCAAAATTTACGTGTGAATAGAAATCATTCATAATCATCAATCATCAGGTTAAGATCGATCTAAGCCAACCCGCTCTATTCTATCTAGAATGAGATTCTATAGACACACCATGCCAACCATTAAACAACTTATTAGAAACGCAAGACAGCCAATAAGAAATGTCACTAAATCTCCCGCTCTTCGAGGATGTCCTCAGCGTCGAGGAACATGTACTAGGGTGTATGTGCGACTCGTTAAGTTCAGATCATGAGTGAAAAAATTTTTTCCGGTATCAACGACCACTACCAATGAATTAGGATAGATAGGGTGGAACACGGCCTTTTGATTGACTAGTATCAAGATCTATTATCTACCTAATTATGTTATGAATTTATGGTTTCTATTGGTGCAAATCCAATCACTCCGTTTGAGATGAGAAGGAATTCTCCATTGGTAACAAATAGTTATCCATTAAGCGGAGGAAAAAGGTTATGCTCCTATTCCTTTTCTTGAAAAAAAAAACGGACTAACAAGGTCAGCTACCTAGCCAACTTTCAGAATTAAATACCGTCACTGTATGGATAGCTTTTTTGTGAAAAGGACTATTACTTTAGAATTAGAATTTAAAAAAGAATTCTAATTTAAAATGGATGGGTAGAGCCAAAGAGTGTGAACTATACAAGTTCACAAGAAATTTTGATGAAATGAAAGAAGAGGCTCCGGTGTATAGAGAGGACCTCACCGTTTTAGAAGTTGCCATAGAAACGAGAAAACCCACTATTCTTTTTTCTTTAGTAGCACTTATTTCCAGGCGAGATACCTTGAAGAAAGAAAAAATCGTGGTCGGGAAGGTCATAGTCGCAAAAGCCATTGGAATTTATATTTTATATATCGGAAGAATCCGTTTTGTTATTAATCGACCGGAAGAAAAGGATGACTGAAAGAAGAGAAATCAATTAGTTATTCAATAAAGTTTCATTTGATTCAATGACCAGAGTTAAACGAGGATATACAGCTCGGAGACGTCGAAAAAAGATTCGTTTATTTGCATCAACCTTTATAGGGGCTCATTCAAGACTGACTCGAACGACTACTCAACAAAGAATGAGAGCTTTGATTTCCTCTTATCGAGATAGGAGCAGGAAAAAGAGAGATTTTCGTCGTTTGTGGATCACTCGGATAAATGCGGTAACTCGTGAGGATAGGCTATTCTATAGTTATAGCCTCTTCATCCACAATCTGTACAAAAGACAATTGCTTCTGAATCGTAAAATACTTGCGCAAATAGCCCTATCAAATAAGAATTTTTTTGATATTATTTCAAATAAAATTATAAATTAAAAAGAAAAGAATACAAAAAAAAGAAAGGAATAAAAGAATTTTAATAGAATCTATTATACAGGAAACAAGAATGATTGAAACAGGATTTCCCGGAGAATGGACTCCGGGAAGATAGAATAAAAAGAAATTAATATTTGAGTAGTAGGAAGAAACTAACATCTTTCAAGAAAAAAAGATTTCTTCCCCATTTTCCCTTTTTTAGAATACAAGAATCAAATCTGGATCCTAGTTTTTTTTGAGCAAAACATTAATATGAGCTTGAGTTCCGATTGGAGTTTTTAAGAGTATATCTATTTATTTTTGGTTCTAGAACCAATAGTTCTAGGAATCGACTCCACTCTCTCCAATTGTTTCTCATTATTACGAAAAGGTAACAAAGATAAAATACGAGCTTGTTTTATAGCAATAGTAATTAATCGTTGTTGTTTCAAAGTCAACCTATTCGTCCGTCTAGATAAGATTTTTCCTTGTTCACTAAGAAATCGACTAATTAAACTCATATTTCTATAATCGATTCGATCCCCCGATCCGATTGGGGGTAAACGCCTACGAAAAGATCGCTTGGATTTACGAAAAGGTTGTTTGTATTTATCCATGGTTTGCTTATTCCTTGTTTGTTTATTCCTTCGATATAAAAGAATCTATAAAATAGAATCCTCTTTTTTTCTTATTCATTTAAGATTCGACCAAAATAGGATTTGGTTTGTATTATATATGTTAAGATGTAAAGTTCTTACTCTTACCACTACTTGGAAAAATCAAACACGAATTCTTTTCTATCTATTTCTTTATTTCCCCATGAATCGTATACTTTTGACAATAGCGACAAAATTTTCTAAATTCTAGTCGATTGGGTGTATTGTGTCGATTCTTTTGAGTAATATATCTAGAAATGCCCAGCAATTCTTTATTGACACCCTTTCGAACACAACAGGTACATTCCAAAATAACTATAATTCTAATATCTTTACCCTTGGCCATGAACCTCCTTTTCTTTTTGGATCGACTTCGTTCGCTATGGAATTTCTAACTATTTTCTTTTTTGAATTATTAGAATTCGAATGACTTCGAAGTACTATAATCTAAAATAGTATTACTATAATACTCTAAATATAAAGAAAAAGAGTCATATTCATTAATAGAAGAATATTAAGAATATCGTAATAATTAATTAATACAATTTTTTCTAACTATGAATCATTTATATACTAATCTCAGTATTTTCTTCTTTCTATGTTAGAATTTCGTGGAACCGTCCCTAGACTGGATCCACATTTACATTTTTTTCCCCAAAAAATTCACTGTATTTTGACTGAGATTCAATACACTCTTTCTTTTTTTTTTAGGATAGATTAGGATTTAGGATATAAAAGAAAAAGAATTTAGAGCCATGTTACGTAGAATTGTATCTCAAATCTTCTTCATTTTTTATCAATACAAGAATTTCATCAGGATGAAAAAAAGGGGAATGACAAGGCATCTGGAAATAAACGATTAATTTCTATCAATAGACCTGCTAAAGATCCAAACCATAAAGTGGTTAACACAGGTGCCGTTGAGAGATATGTTTTTATATCTCGCATTGAAAATCCTCCTTATTCTTTTATTTTCTATTTTTTTCTTATTTATTTTCTTTGTATTGTATATTGATTGTATATTGTAAGAATTGTATATTGTAATACATATATAGTCCTAATTCGCTATTCTAATAAATAGATCATATATAATCCGATATTTTAATTTTAGTTCAAGATCATTTGTTTTTATTTGAAATGAAATTAGAATTAGGAATTACTAACTAAAATGCATATGTACAATGACCCAGCAGATTCAATTTTGCCGCCCCCTAAAAAAAATGACAAGAACATTCTCTACCTATCTATAGATATAGATAGGTAGAGAAAAAAAGATATGGATTTTATACAATGACACATTGTATAACAATTTTTCAAAGGGATGTAGCGCAGCTTGGTAGCGCGTTTGTTTTGGGTACAAAATGTCACAGGTTCAAATCCTGTCATCCCTACCTATTGTTTCTCCTATAAATACTTATAAGAGATTCCTTGAGTAAGATCAGTCAATTTTGGACATAATCTTTCATTTGTACATACTATATGTACACACAATAAACTTCGGGGATAAAAAAATCCTTTTCTTTACAATTGTATCTACTTTTATATATCTATTGTTATAGGATCTAAGAAAGCGCTCTTAGTTCAGTTCGGTAGAACGCGGGTCTCCAAAACCCGATGTCGTAGGTTCAAATCCTACAGAGCGTGATTCCTTTTATGTTATGTCGAATTACAATGAAAGAACTTAACAAAACAAAGTAGAATTGCAACTTAAAATTGACCTCCTACAAGGAGGAGGTCAATCAAAAAAAGAGATGTTACTCAATCAAAGGTCCAACTGATCACCGCGCCTGTATTGTAAATATGCAGTTACAAATAATCCTGTTAAAGTAATAGGAATTAGACCTAAGACGATTCCGAATAGAAAAACTTCAATCATTTCGATTTGTTTTAGGGAATAAGAAGAGAGATAAGATCTATCCTTAAATATTAATCTGAATTATCCGTGAATCTCAATGGCCAGGAATTAGTAATTGACGCGGGAAGGAACCATAGAATACCTGAAATTGAAATGAAATATTCTGAGAGGCTTTGATTTTGATTTTTGTAAATTGTTTATTGAATTTCATTCATTTCAAATAAGTCGTATCTTGTTTAAACCAATAAATAGAGCTGGGGTTATAGTTGAAGCAGCCAGTAAAAAACCAAAATAACTAGTTAGAATAGGCATGAAAGAGCTAAATTAGATATGTTATTTTACTACATATAATTATATGAATAAAACATTTACCTAAGTCTCAATCGAGATATGACGGTAAGAAAAACTAATTTAAAGAATTCATTTAGTTCCAATTGAAAGTTCTTGATTCATCAGTCATTATAGACGGACACTAAAAAAAAATCAAACCTTGACTTTTCAAAAAATTGAAAAATCTTGAATATTTTCATTTGATTTTTTTCTTTATTTCAATTTGATTTCGGGCCAACTCGATTCAAAGAAGAGCAACTCCTATTACCCTTTGAAACTTTCCATATTAATTTGTTTTGTATTGTAGTTACATAAGTAAAGAACTCTTGGGGGGATCTAATGTAACAACAGTTGCTTCACGAATATGGATTGTTCCAACGATCTTTTTTTTTTCTTTTTGCAAATATTAAAAATACTAAATATAAAAAAGAAGAAAAGAATAATAAAAAATATGAAATCTAAATAGTAAAAGAATTAAATAGATAGGGATAGTAATAAGAATTTCCATTTCTAAGAATTACTATTTAGAATAGTAAGAATAGCTTCAGTTTAGAAGTTCAAAGTGAAATAGTATTAGCATATTTATTCTATGAACGAATAATTACCAATTACTTGAATAAAATGAGAGGATTCAAAAAAAGAAAATATGAACCGAACCGCCAAAGGGTTTTATAGATTTCACATAACATATAATGGAATTTTATGAATATAATGAATGAGATGTTTCAATCATGATATCTCTCCATGATATCTCTCATTAATTATGAGAGCCCATCCATTCAAGATTTTTACTTTCTATTACTATGATGAATCCACTAATATAAACCTTATTTAATCTTATAGAATCTTAATAGAATCTTAGATTCTAAGGAAAATCTATTTATACATAGATAAGGAAGATATAGCAATAGCATTTCCTTTCGGTAATGATCGAGACTGCGTTGCTGCGCTAGAGGAAGGATAGCTATACTGATTCGGTCTACTCTAAATACGCCTTTGGTACAAAATTGACGATCTCACAAAGATCCAGTATCAGTAGTTTTAGATTTACTGATTCCATCTTTCACGGAATCGGCCCGCCTTTTTTTTGAAACATACAAGAATTTG